GGTCTTTCTTGACCTAATTAGAAGGTCGGGGCTTTCTAATTTGAAATATGTAAAGACAAAATGTATAACCTAGTTTTGCAGGATCTAATGGTTTGAAACTCTTTTTCTTCTCATTCGAGATATTATGTGAATGAACCTACTACTGAATCTAATGAGTTCAAATTAAAGTAAAAAAGGAAAGTAATAAAGTAAAAGGCATTATACTATAAGGTCATTCTTGGTTCGAAAATACACGAGATATTCGATACAATAATAGAATGAAGTTACCCAACACAGTTTTTTATTATTTTTTTTTCTTATTTATAATTATAAAAAACTAATATTATATTAACTATACTAATATTATAGTAATATTAGTTTTTAAGAGTTGCACAATGAATCTAATCCGTTGATTCGGAATCGCGGGATGATTAGATATCACAGATGATGAGTTGATTTATTACCTATGTCACTCTATTTTTGTTATTACTGTCTATTATGATAATAATTGCTGAATCAAAAACTTTCAATTAAACTTATTCTTTCAATTGGTATTTTTGCTTATCCTTGTTTGTATCTTTCAAAACCAAAATTGAAATTTAGGGAAGTGCTTTATAAACATATGTATAAAAAAAGAACATATTTCATTTAGACTCTTTATGCCTACCATAACTAGTTATTTCGGTTTTCTACTAGCGGTTTTAACTATAACTTCGGTTCTATTTATCAGTTTAAACAAGATACGACTTATTTGAAATTAATTGAATGAACAATTCATAAAAAAATCATAAAAAAAAAGAAATCTTTCTAGAAAGATTTCTGTGGTATTCCATATATTCTATAGTTTCTTACCGTGTCAATTTCCAATTCTTAGTCATTGAGATTCATGTGCAATACGAATTAATATTTAAGAATAGATATTACCTCTCCCTTTCCCCTTTCAAACAAATGAAATGATTGAAGTTTTGCTATTTGGAATTGTCTTAGGTCTAATTCCTATTACTTTGGCTGGATTATTTGTAACTGCATATTTACAATACAGACGTGGCGATCAGTTGGACCTTTGATTAATTAATATCTCTTTTTTTGATTGACCTCCTACTTGTTTTAATTTTAATCCATAGGGGGGGGGGGAAATTTAGATTGCTGTTCAATTATTTCATTGTAATTTTAATTTTGACCTAAGAATAACAAGAATGGAATCACGCTCTGTAGGATTTGAACCTACGACATCGGGTTTTGGAGACCCACGTTCTACCGAACTGAACTAAGAGCGCTTTATAAATATTTTGTAACCCTAATATATTTTTGCATGCATCTACTATTATATAGAATATTGTAATATATAGAATATTGTAAAATATATGAATATTGTAAAATTAAAGATTGATTATACCCAATTAAAATCGATTTCAATTAATCCCTCGTTACGGCTCATAATATAAGTAATAGGTAGGGATGACAGGATTTGAACCCGTGACATTTTGTACCCAAAACAAACGCGCTACCAAGCTGCGCTACATCCCTTTCCATTGGTCGACAGTGTCATTGTAGAGAATACCTGTATTGTTTTCCACATCTTTATTTTATCCATTCATATACAAAAATTATCTTGTCATTTCTTCTTTTTTATCTCATCTCATATCATATAACATATATTTTATTATAATAAAAGACTTATATACATACGTAACGTATAATTAAACCCGCTAAAAAAAAATGAATATAATTTTTTGGGAATGCTGGGACATAAAAAGGCGTATTTTTTTTTAATAAAAGGAATAGCTACTGAATCATTGTACATTTCAATTTGAATTAGATCGTTGTACATTTGAATTTGAATTAGGGATTCCGCATACAAATACAAGTGATCATTAACTACATATACGTCTGATCATATATGTATTACAAATTACAATAAATACAATAAAGAAGGAGGATTTTAAATGCGAGATCTAAAAACATATCTGTCCGTGGCACCGGTAGTAAGTACTCTATGGTTCGGGTCTTTAGCAGGTCTATTGATAGAGATCAATCGTTTATTCCCGGATGCGTTGATATTCTCCTTTTTTTAATTCTAGTTATTGACATGGGAAGGGGTAAAGAAAATTAGAGATATAATCAAATATCTGTAACTAATCCCTCCCCTTCCCTTCTTTTAATTTTAGAATTTTTAAAATTAGAATAAGTTCGAAAAGAGAAAGAATAAAAGTGGATTCAACCTCAGTAAAACTCGGAACTCGGGCCGGGACTCTAATTTTAATTCTCTTATTAATTATAATTAATAAGAGAATGAGAATGTAAATGGAAAAGAGAATGAGAATGTAAATGGAAATTGATGGCTAGGTCAACAATATCATACAAAATACTTAAATGAAAAATGAAATACTATTTAAATATACTATTTAAATACTATACTGGGATTATAAATGTAGTTAGAAATCATTGTATTACTTATTATTACTATTTTATTACTATCTTGATTTCAACGAAATCTTTCAGAATTTGATTTCGAGTTAGCAACTTCTATTTTTTTTTCGTTCCTTTCTTCTGTTTGGATCGGAAAAAATAGAACAGTTGGGTGGATCAAAAATCCAAAGGAGGTTCATGGCCAAGGGTAAAGATGTTCGAGTAACCGTTATTTTGGAATGTACCAATTGTACTCGAAATAGTGCTAATCGAAATGGTGCTAATAAGGAATCAATGAGTATTGGTATTTCCAGATATATTACTCAAAAGAATCGACATAATACGCCTAGTCGATTGGAATTGAGAAAATTCTGTCCCTTTTGTTACAAACATACAATTCATGGGGAGATTAAGAAATAAATCGAACCGATCCGATCGCTTGTATGTCACCCTTCCAAGGAAGATTAAAAATGACATATATTATATATATTATATATTTAAAGATAAACAAAACAAAATCCCTCATTGAAATAGGATTTTCGGGATAAGGAATAAACAAATCATGGATAAATCCAAGCGACTCTATTTTAAATCCAAGCGATCTTTTCGTAGGCGTTTGCCCCCGATTGGCTCGGGGGATCGAATTGATTATAGAAACATGAGTTTAATTAGTCGATTTATTAGTGAACAAGGAAAGATATTATCTAGACGGGTGAATAGATTAAACTTAAAACAACAACGATTAATTACTATTGCTATAAAGCAAGCTCGTATTTTATCTTTGTTACCTTTTCTTAATAATGAGAAACAATTTGAAAGAGGTGAGTCGACCACTAGAACTACTGGTCTTAGAATCAAAAAGAAATAGGCTTACTCTTCATTTGAAGCAAAATTCCAATACGAATTCAAAGGCGGATTGATATTTTGTTCGAAAAATTTGCGAATCCAGATTTTATTGTCGTATCATAAGAAAAAAAGAATCAATCTTTTTTTATTGAACGTGTTGTTTGTTCATTTTGACGACTTTATTATTATATTTTATATATTTTATCATACTAATTTCTATTCTACCTTCCCGGAGTTAATTCTCCAGTGAACTCCATTTTAAATTTAAAACATTCCGATGAATTCCTTCCAATATACTTATTTTATAATCTCATTGGAAATCATATAAAGACAATTTCTATTTAATATAGCTATTTGCGCAAGTATTTTACGATTAAGAAGCAACTGCCTCTTGTATAGATTGTGTATTAATCTATTATAATTATAGTATACGCTTTTACCGCGAATTACTGCATTTATCCGAGTGATCCACAAACGACGAAAATCTCTCTTTTGCCTACCTCTATCCCGATAAGCCGAAAACAAAGCTCTTATTTTCTGTTGAGTAATAGTTCTAGTAAGTCTTGAATGAGCCCCTCGAAAGCTTGATGCAAATAAACGAATTTTTGTTCTACGTCTCCGAGCTATATATCCTCGTTTAATTCTGGTCATTGAATAAATGAAACTTCGATGAATAACTAATTGATTTCCTTTCTTTCAGTTATTCCTTTCCCTTTCCTAGTTTATTACTAACAAAACGGATTCTTCCAATGTATAAAATAAAAACTCCAATGGCTTTTGCTACTATAACCTTCCCGACCACGATTTTTTCTTTTTTTCTAGGCATTTCACCGCGAAATAAGAAATTGTATTGATAGCGATACTAGATATTAAAAAAGCATATTAAATAAAAACAAAAAAGTAGTAAATCTAAATGGATAAAAAAATCGTGGGTTCCATCGTTTCTATGGTTACTTTTTAAACGGCGAGGTCCCCTCTATACACCGGAGCCCTTATCTTTCATTTAATCAAGGCTATTGTTAACTTGTACAGTTCACACTCTTTGGCTCTACCCATGAATTATCCAGTAATCAGTCTTTCACAACGAGATCCACCTATACAGTAACGATATTTAATTATGAAGATTAGCTGTGTAGCTGACCCTGTTAGTCCGTTGTTGCAAGAGTAAGGGCATAATCTTTCTGCCTTTTAATTTAAATAGTATTTACCCTGCTTAATGGATAACCATTTGCTCCCAATGGGAAATTCTTTCTCATCTTAAATTGAAAATTGAGACGATTGGATTTACACCAATAAAAACCATAAATTTTGATACACAATAAATAGAAGGATATGATAGATCCTTTTTAGATAGTGAATGGAGTTCTTCCATTTTATCCTATTTATTGGTACTGACCACTGATACTGGAAAAATTGGTTCTTTTCTTTTGTCCCAGTCCATGCTCTGAACGAGTCACACATACACCCTAGTACATGTTCCTCGTCGCTGAGGGCATCCCCCAAGGGCGGGGGATTTCGTGACATTTCTGATTGGCTGTCTTGTCTTTCTAATAAGTTGTTTAATAGTTGGCATGTTGACTCGTATACATAATGAGTTGGTTTAGATCGATCCTAACCGGATGATTAGGCATTACTTCTATATTAATAGATATATTAAATATAAGAAGATAAAATTTAATATTGCGTATTTGCGCGAAATCCCTTCTATTTTTTATTCTACCGCTACAACATCAACAATTCCATGAGCTTGGGCTTCTGTTGCTGAC